TTTCCTATCTTAAAGAACTAAAAAAGAGGGGCGAAATAAATTTGAGTCACGTCACAAAAAATTATATCTCTAATTTTCTTTATTTTTTCGCATATCAATAACTAGACTAGAATGAAAAAAAGGGGAATGACAAGGCATCTGGGAATAAACGATTAATCTCTATCAATAGACCCGCTAAAGACCCAAACCAGAGAGTAGTTAGCACAGGTGCCGTGGAGAGATATGTTTTTATATCTCGCATTGAAAATCCTCCTCCTGTATTGTTTATTGTAATACATATACATATATTATATCATATATTATATGGTCAGATGCCGTAGTTCAAGATCATTTTTCTTTATTTTTACGCATAATTCCTAAAGGATATGTACAATGAACCTGTAGATAAGATTTTATTGTCCCCAAAAAAGAAAAAGATGACCCCCTCTTCCTGAGCATTATTGATCAATATTCATTTTTTTTTTTTCTATGTTAGGTTTCAGATGTATATAATTGAATTGTTTTATAAAAAAAAAGAAGAAATGGCAAGAAAATTGTATATAGATCGAGGATAAAATCACAATGTGGAAAACAAGAAAGGGATGTTTTACAATGACACTGTAAAACAATTTTGAAAAGGGATGTGGCGCAGCTTGGTAGCGCGTTTGTTTTGGGTACAAAATGTCACAGGTTCAAATCCTGTCATCCCTACCTATTACTTCTCCCATGGGAAATAACGAGGGATTAATCGAGATCGATTCAAATTGGGCATAATCTTTCATTTTTGCATACTATATGTATATGTATGCAAGCTATTTTGCGGGTACAAAAAACTCCTTTTCCTTACAGTCGTATCTGCTATCATAAGAAAGCGCTCTTAGTTCAGTTCGGTAGAACGCGGGTCTCCAAAACCCGATGTCGTAGGTTCAAATCCTACAGAGCGTGATTCTGTTTATGTTATGTTGAATCACATACAATAAAATAACTTAAAAAAGTGCAATTCAAATTTTCATTTGACCTCCTCTTCCTTGTAGGAGGTCAATCAATCAAAAAAAAAACACACAAAATGTTTTTGAATCAAAGGTCCAATTGATCACCGCGTCTGTATTGTAAATATGCAGTTACGAATAATCCTGCCAAAGTAATCGGAATTAGACCTAAAACGATTCCAAATAGAAAAACTTCAATCATTTTGATTTGTTTGAGGAAATAAAAAAGGGGGTAAGATCTATCCCTAAATATTAATCTGAATTATCCGCGAATCTCAATGACCAAGAATTGGCAATTCCCACGGGCGCGGGGAGCAACTATAGAATACCTGGAATCTAAGATAAGAGAAATCTTTTTTTTTTATAAATTGTTTATTCAATTCATTTCAAATAAGTCGTATCTTGTTCAAACCAATCAATAGAACTGGGGTTATAGTTGAAGCAGCCAGTAGAAAACCGAAATAACTAGTTATAGTAGGCATGAAAGAGTTCAATTAGATATGTTCTTTTGCTACATATGTTGATAAAACACTTACCTAGTACCTAGATTAGTTTAGTTCCAATTGACAGTTTTTTATTCATCAGTCATTACATTTTAGACGGCACTAAAAAAGATAGAGTGCCATAGGTGGAAAAAAAAAGGTTTCCCGCGATTTATCGAAAAAAAAGAAAACCCTTACTTTATTCTTGTTTTATTTCGGGGCAAATTCGATTCGAAGACGAGGAATTTACATTACCTTTTTAGGTTCTACATTCTGTCTTTCCATATCATGGTGTTCCACCCTTGTCTTGTAGTTCGGTCAAGAAAGAACCTTGCTTTAGAGCGAATGCAACAACGGTTGCATCGCGAATATTTATTGATTGTTCCAACTATGTTCTGTTTTCTTTCATCAAATACCATCATATCATAATGTGTTTATTATTTATTGTATGACCAACCAATTCAATTATTTGAAATGAAAGGATTCGAACAAAAAAAATTAAACCATAAAAAGGGTTTTCAAATTTCACATATAATCGAATTGTGTCAATATGACAATATCTTTCATGAATTATTAGAACCCATTGATTCACATTTTCTCAAGATCTTGAATTTCTATCTATTACAAAACTTACAATGTATATCTTATAAGGAATTTGAGGGATTTTCTATTAATCTATTAACATAAAGTTATGCATATACAAACAAGGAACAAAAAGGGAAGGAAGGAATTATGTAGCATTTCATTTCGGTACTGATCGGGACTGCGTTGCTGTGCCGGAGGAAGGATAGCTATACTGATTCGGTATACTCTAAATACACCCTTGGTACAAAATTGACGATCTCACAAAGATAAAATATCAGTAGTTTTCCATTTACTGATCCCATCCATCTTTCACGGAATCGATTTCCTTTTTGAATGTACAAGAATTTGTGGAGCTCAGCATGTCTGGAAGCACGGGAGAACGTTCTTTTGCTGATATTATTACCAGTATTCGATACTGGGTCATTCATAGCATTACTATACCTTCCCTATTTATTGCGGGTTGGT